CTAAGTGGAGGTCCGAACTGACTGATGTTGAAAAATCAGCAGATGAGCTGTGGTTAGGGGTGAAATGCCAATCGAATTCGGAGCTAGCTGGTTCTCCCCGAAATGTGTTTAGGCGCAGCGGTTAGCGTTATAGCTTAGGGGTAAAGCACTGTTTCGGTGCGGGCTGGTAATTCGGTACCAAATCGACGCAAACTAAGAATACTAAGTGTATAGCTAACCAGTAAGACTATGGGGGATAAGCTCCATTGTCAAGAGGGAAACAGCCCAGATCACCAGCTAAGGCCCCTAAATAATTACTAAGTGGTAAAGGAGGTGGGAAGACTTAAACAACCAGGAGGTTTGCTTAGAAGCAGCAATCCTTTAAAGAGTGCGTAATAGCTCACTGGTCGAGTAATCCTGCGCCGAAAATGAACGGGACTAAGTAATTTGCCGAAGCTGTGAGATATTAAAAATAATAATAAATAATTATATCGGTAGGGGAGCGTTCTGTTATAGATTGAAGCGTTAGCGTAAGCGGGCGTGGACGAAGCAGAAGTGAGAATGTCGGCTTGAGTAGCGAAAACATGGGTGAGAATCCGATGCCCTGAAAACCTAAGGTTTCCTCCGGAAGGCTCGTCCGCGGGGGGTAAGTCAGGACCTAAGGCGAGGCTGAAAAGCGTAGTCGATGGACAATAGGTTAATATTCCTATACTATTCTTTATTGGCAACGAGGGACGAAGACAGCTAGACTAGCCAAATATTGGTTATTGGTTTAAGTGTACGAGGTGTTGAGAAGTAGAGAAAATACTTTGAGCTGAGTCATGAATACGGAATAACGTGCGCGTTATATGAAGTAGTTGATGTTATACTTCCAAGAAAAGCTTGCACTGCCATAAATAAAGAATACCTGTACTCTAAACCGACACAGGTGGGTTGGTAGAGTATACCAAAGGGCGCGAGATAACTCTCTCTAAGGAACTCGGCAAAATAACCCTGTAACTTCGGGAGAAGGGGTACCTATTAGGTTGCAATAACAAGGTCCAAGCGACTGTTTACCAAAAACACAGGTCTCCGCTAAGTTGTAAGACAACGTATGGGGGCTGACGCCTGCCCAGTGCCGGAAGGTTAAAGAAGTTGGTTAGTTTTTACGAAGCTGATAACTGAAGCCCCGGTGAACGGCGGCCGTAACTATAACGGTCCTAAGGTAGCGAAATTCCTTGTCGGGTAAGTTCCGACCCGCACGAAAGGCGTAACGATTTGGACACTGTCTCAGAGAGAGACTCGGTGAAATAGACTTGTCTGTGAAGATGCGGACTACCTGCACCAGGACAGAAAGACCCTATGAAGCTTTACTGTAACTTGAAATTGGTTTCGGGTTTTATTTGCGCAGCATAGGTGGGAGGCTTTGACGTTACTCTTACGGGAGTAATTGAGCCATCAGTGAGATACCACTCTAATAAAACTAGAATTCTAACCCTGTATCGTTAGCCGGTCAGGGGACAGTTTCAGGCGGGCAGTTTGACTGGGGCGGACGCCTCCTAAAAGGTAACGGAGGCGTACAAAGGTTTCCTCAGATCGGTCAGAAATCGATCGAAGAGTGTAAAGGCATAAGGAAGCTTGACTGTGAGACCTACAAGTCGAACAGAGACGAAAGTCGGTCTTAGTGATCTGGCGATATTGAGTGGAAAAGTCGTCACTCAACGGATAAAAGTTACTCTAGGGATAACAGGCTGATCTCCCCCAAGAGTTCACATCGACGGGGAGGTTTGGCACCTCGATGTCGGCTCATCGCATCCTGGGGCGGTAGTACGTCCCAAGGGTTGGGCTGTTCGCCCATGAAAGCGGTACGTGAGCTGGGTTCAGAACGTCGTGAGACAGTTCGGTCCATATCCGGTGTAGGCGTTAGAGTATTGAGAGGATTCTTCTTTAGTACGAGAGGACCGAGAAGAACATACCGCTGGTGTACCAGTTATCATACCAATGGTAAACGCTGGGTAGCTACGTATGGAAAGGATAACCGCTGAAAGCATCTAAGTGGGAAGCCCACCTCAAGATGAGTACTCTTATTGTGAAAGCAAGTAAGATCACGGCAAGACTAGCCGTTACATAACCGCTCTTTTAAGAACGGTTTGCAAATAGGCATCAAGTAGAAGTATAGTAATATATTAAGCTGAGATGTACTAATAGATCGAGGACTTGAACTTTTTTCTAGCTTTAAAAAATATTGTCTTGGTGTTTAAAGGATAGTGGAACCACATTGATCCATTTCGAACTCAATGGTGAAACGCTATAACAGTTACAATACTTAAGGAGCAGTCCTTTGGGAAGATAGCTTATGCCAGGACTTTTATGTTTAAATTAGATTTAAAAAATAAAACAGAATAGTATCAAGAAATTTGAAAAACTATTACTTAGGGTTATATAATTTTTATTCAATGGAATACGCAATTATAGAAGCCAGTGGTCGTCAATTTTGGGTAGAACCTAAGAAATTTATTGAGTTTAATAGATTAATTCTTAA